GGCGGCTATGATCGCATAGCCCGAAAAAGAGTAAGCGGCCATAGCTGGCGCCAATGAATCGGAGCTAGAAAACCAGCCCATATTCCGGGCACGGAAGCCTTTGTATGGTATAGAATTTGCTGAACGAGCCACGTCGTATTTAGAAGCAACCGGTAGAATTGTCTTTAGAAACTGGCGCACTAATAAGGGGATGAAGGGTAGAGCAATACTGAAAGAGCTCAATAAAAGGATGATGCTGCAGTGTCCATCGCGGTGGGATAAAGAAAGCTGTCCAAAGGTCCTGAAACGACTCGAGCCGAGCTCTCCACGAATCATCAACAGGTTCGGAAAGTGCGGCGGCTGCGGGCCGTTCCCCTATCACAATTGTCAGAATCAGGACCACCGGACTTGCCGCTTTATATTATTACAATTTATGTTCGTTTTCCAATTTCATTTTATCCAATTCAAAATCGTGATTGTATTTGAGAGTTACCTCCGCCCGCGAGTATAGAATGAAAAGGCACAAAACCCGATAGTTTGACAGGGTCTCATCGTTCGTCGACGCCTCCCGCTTTCTCTGTTAGCCCAAAGGGGTTCCCAAAGCCTGCTCCTTTATATCGGACGACTTGCCCAACTGCATAACCGAGTTGGCCGACTTGCCGCCCGACTTCCCAACTCTGGGGTACCCGAAGAAGCAGCGGCTAATCGCGAGTTCTTCTTTCAGGTAACCTGGTGACCCCCCCCCGTCCGGGGGCCTACCCACCGTCGCGCTATGCCCCGACTCACCGAGGGTGGAATGCGTTTCAGCTTTACTAAGGGTGCCGGTAAATGAAGGGATTGCCGTCTCGCTCTTCGTTTTCGGAGCCTGCCGCCGGGCCATCGTCCGACGCACCACCTCCGCCGACTGAGATGCTTAGCCGGCGAAACCCTTTTGCGAGACTTCGAAATTTAAAGGCAGGCAGGGAAGGGATTAGAAAGATTCCGAGAAAATGAATAAGCCCACCACCGCGGCACAATACATTCCTGTGAATTTCTTCTATTCCTGGCGACAAACGAAAATGAAGCGACGATAGCTCCTGCATGAACCACTGGAAAAGTGATAGCAAAGGGGTCGAAACGAAACGATTGAACCGCCGTAAGTAAGTATTGAGAGAAACTGTGGGGATTGGTGAAAGGACAACAGAATGAACGGGATGATTTCTGGCACGTGTATACCGCACCCGAAGCAAGAGCGAGAACCGGAAAAACGGAAAAAAGTATGATGATGAAATTTTAATTTGATTTTATCATTCCTTTTGTAGCTGCGTCATCGTATTCGAGATTGGAAATTGGAAGCTCGTAAAGCCGATTTTTTCTATCATTTCTTCGACGCTTGCCACTTCTTATGGAATTGGAAAAAAAGGAGTCAATCCAGCCACAGGTTCCCCTGCGGCTACCTTGTTACGACTTAACCTCAGTCAATGGCCCAACCTTGGTCTCCTACATGAGATCACCAATGCCTCTAGTCGACCGCACTCAACAACGGCGTGGAACACTTCGAGTAATGGGTGATCTTTGGTCGGCTGCTTCGGGCGAAACCAATTCCCATGGTTTGACGGGCAGTTTGTACAGGGCCCGAGTACTTATTCACCGCGGCATGCTGATCCGCGATTACTAGCGATTCCAACTTCATGTTCTCGAGTTGCAGAGAACAATCCGAACTTAGGCAATCTTTCTGGATTCGCTCCGCCTTACAGCATTGCTTCCAATTGTAATTGCCATTGTAGCACGTGTGTAGCCCAGCCCATAAGGGCCATGCGGACTTGACGTCATCCCCACCTTCCTCCAGTATATCACTGGCAGTTTTTTGTGAGTGCAGCACATAACTTGGAGTGTCAATCATTTTGACTAGGACTGAGTTCCTCAGTGTGAAGTGTACAATGCTCCGAGAGCTTCGTTCGTCGGAGAGTACCGTATTAAAACCTTGTATTATGGTCATATTCTTTTCGGAATGAGCCACACGGCGTTTGCAAAAACCCAGCTCATGGGTATCCTCCATTTTCACGGTGTAGTCTTCGTCAGTCTCGAGTGGTCAAGGATTGAACCAGAGCATGTCTTAGCAACACAAAACGAGGGTTGCGCTCGTTATAGGACTTAACCCAACGTCTCAAGACACGAGCTGACGACAGCCATGCAACACCTGTATGAATCTCCGTACCATCCCGTTAAGGACAAGCACACTTATTCATATGTCAAGGGCTGGTAAGGTTTTGCGCGTTGAATCGAATTAAACCACATGCTCCACCGCTTGTGCAGGCCCCCGTCAATTCCTTTGAGTTTCAGCCTTGCGACCGTACTCCCCAGGCGGAGTGTTTAACGCGTTAGCTCAGCCCCTGATCATCACATATTTTTCACGATTATTGGAACTTGAAGGAAACAATCGAGTCACACTACCTTTGCGGTAATTTAAGCATTAAGCCGGGCTTAAGTCGGACCGAAAGAGTGCGATATCAGTAGACCAAGAACGAACACTCATCGTTTACAGCATGGACTACCAGGGTATCTAATCCTGTTTGCTCCCCATGCTTTCGCACTTTAGCGTCGGTTAAAGAACCAGAAAGCTGCCTTCGCTTTTGGCGTTCCTTCGTATATTTTTGCATTTTATCGCTACACACGAAATTCCGCTTTCCTCTATGCCTTACTCTAGTAAATTGGTTTTGAAAGCATTCCGCCAGTTGAGCTGGCGACTTTCACTTCCAACTGGATTCACCGCCTACGTGCCCTTTACGCCTAGTCATTCCGAATAACACTTGCCCCCCCCGTCTTACCGCGGCTGCTGGCACGGAGTTAGCCGGGGCTTCTTCTTCGAGTCTTGTCATAATCGCATACTCGACGAAAGAGCTTTACAAGCTGCATTGCCCTTCTTCACTCACGCCATATTGCTGGATCAGGCTTTCGCCCATTGTCCAAGATTCCCCACTGCAGCCTCCCGTGGGAGTCTGGGCCGTGTCTCAGTCCCAGTGCGGCGGATCGCCCTAACAGACCCGCTAAGCGTCGTTGGCTTGGTCAGCCTTTACCTAACCAACTACCTGATGCTTTGTGGGCTCATCAAACAGCGCCTTTTAGCTTTCGTTTATTCGGGATTTGGCCCAAACTGTTTGGCAGATTCCCACATATTACTCGCCCGTTCGCCACTTTGTTTTCAACGGTTTTCACGGTTGATCGGAGGCCGCAGGCTCAACTGAGTTGAGCAGCTCAGAGAAAAAAAAGATTTTCTCCTCCGAATGCGACCTTCAACACGTAACAACGAAAGCAACGTTCGACTTGCATGTGTTAAGCATATCGCTAGCGTTCATTCTGAGCCAGGATCAAACTCTTTTTTTTGAGTATGATTATTGAATTTACGCATAAATAGGATTTGAACCTATACAAACTTACAATATAAACCATCTTGCGTATTACTAACTAATTAGGCATCATACTAAGAAAGAGTAAGGGGCACCAACAAATTGCACAAATATTTCCATACATTTTATATGATGCTTCATCCTCGGGTTTCAGCCCCAAAACGAAAAAATTTGATTGTTTTTCCGTTTTTATAATAACGGAAATGAAATAAAGATGTATATATATAAGAGGAAGACAATCTAACCACGGGACCCTGTGGTTACCAGATTATGAGTTTGCGAAGTAGGAAAGCCAACACATTCCCTACGGGCCTCTGGTTAGCACGTGTTTTAACCAAAGAAACCCTTTAACTTACTTATTTAATGACCAGTACGGGGAGAAAAGCTAGCACTCATGAACCCTGACGACGTCACAGGGGGTCGGTAAGGACTACAAATAAGAAGCATAATATACCCCTAAATAACGGAAGTTCTTCACGCTTATATAGCTGACTTCCCTTACAGAACCAGTGAAGCCTAGCCAAACCTTACCATTACGGAGTAATTCAGCATAAAAACTATCCGAATAATTATACCAAGTGCAAAATAAGCTTGAGAAAGCTCTCCGGATATGACCATACAAAGTTTTCATACGGTACTCTCCGTGGAATTACTACAGAAGTCTTTATCTCCACGAGGAGACTAACGTCTTTGGACCAAATTCAGGTCTAATGATATTTCGAATGCCTGACTCACGAATTGAACAATTTTATGGCAATCTGTTTTACCGTAAATGAAAAAGTAGATGCTTTTTCACCCTTTCTATAAGTAACTTTCAGTGTATCCAATGGAAAAATTTTTTGTAGGCAAACCCAACCTCTTTTTCATATTTTATCCTTTATATATGATAACTGATCCTTATACATGATTATTCATCAAACTTCGTCTCCCCATCACATTGTCTAACGTATCCCTATGAACTTGTACCCAATCCTCCGTCGGTATCCCTAGACACAGAACAATTGGGTGTCAAGTGAAGTTGACATAACCTTTTTTTCATCAAAAACTAAAGCCAAACCTTTTAAATCAGGATCCAGCGCTCTAAGAACGTTTATTATCTCAAAACTCTTTAATAGTTAAAAATATAAACTTGTATTCGATTGTTTGACGACCTTTATTTCTAATAAAATAAAGTTTGTTTTCACTCGAACCCACCCCTACCCCACCCTGGTGGCAATTTGACATCACAGGCCCCTTATTATACGTACGTGATGACACCCAATTTGTCATCACACGCACTTTAATATATGTGTGTGATGACACGCAAACTATTATTACATAAACCCTGATCCTATCGTGCGCACAATCCACATTCCCAATTAACAAATTGATCACGACAATAGGATTTGCAGGGTGGGCCGCCTTGCCCACCCAAAAGAATGAACTGCATCATCATAGACTCCCAGTCGTGATATTGTCGAGGTCTATAATAAATTGTCGTGATCGTTCCCTTCCTTACCCCAATAAGCCGTGCTCTAGTAACAACCGCCATAGTTAGTAGTTTGTCATCCTGGGAGTATATACAAAGGGGGGGTGTATGATGACAGTTATTACGGTGCGAGTAGGGCCGCCCAGGCCCATTAAAAAAAAAGATGTATGAAAAGAATGAGTTCCTATCCCGAAAACAAGGCAGTTCCCTTCCAAATGTTCTTCAAATATTGTGATTATGAGTTGAAGAAGTCGAAAGACTCTGAAAAAATATGTTAAGTTTGTATGGGAGTGCTTATCCCCCCTTCAAACCCCTCAATATTAACTACCCTCCGTACGACCTCCCATTGTAACGAATGAATCTAGACACGAATTTACTCCTTTCTTTATCTTATAAAAGTCTCGAAATGGGTGCATTTTATTTTGGCTAGAATGGAATAAGATATTAGATAAATGCGGTATATTGGGCAGTCTGCTGTCCCAGGAAGTGGAACTCCCGCTTTTTGAAATACTTGAAATACGACCTGTTAGAAAAGTAGAATTAATCCGATCACCTTCAATCGAAATGATATTATCTGAATTTACTCCCGGATCAATGCTCACTATCAATAGTTAGTTGGTAAGACAATACCTTATTACCGGACATGGAATTAAAACTTCGGTTCCTATCTTTGACCCTCTTTCTATCTTTAGCATTCAATCCTTTGACACATTATTCTCCCTGAGTGTGCAAAAAAACCTACGAAATACTTACCATACTTGAAAAGTTTACTATTGGAATCATTTCGAACATATTTCGAATCGAGAACCCCAAAAACTTCTAATATATTTTTCAGCGGTCTATCGTTGCACCTATCGGCTTCGTTATCCTTCCAAGTTACTTTACTGTAATTTGTTGGCTTATCCATCACAGGCCTGATCAAATTTACTATTGAAATATTTAACCCTATCAATACTATAACAATATGCGTTGGTTACAATCTCCTTAACTAAATCTTTAGAAATTAAGGTTTTTTTTTTGAAGAAGACTTCAAATTTGAATACGTGAATTTGGGGTGCGAAACCGGAGTATAATCCGAAAGATTTGATTCATAGATATATTTATCAAAACCGGTTCAACCCCAGCAGCCTGCATATGAATACTGAATTTTCTTTGCAAGTGTACACAGATGATTTCTCCATGTGAGCCATGCGGTATCCCGTTCGCAGTTCCAGTGAGCCCTTGGCTGTGAGCTGCGAGCATACAGCAGCCGCGAGCGCATAACCATCCTCCTCGCGGGAAGCAAGAGCCCCAATGATAAACATAGGCTATAGTAAGCCCCTCGCGTCGGGAAGGCACCAAAGGAGGGAGGTGCCTTTACCACTCGAATGTTGTAAATCAATTATTTCATGGAATAATGGTAGTAATATTCAAAAGCATATATGGATGGAGAAAGCACAGCTTAGTAATAGAAGATACGTATATAATAAACAAACCGTAGTGTGCCACTACCAATAAATGAATTTAGTAGTGACTTTTCATTATTTAGAAGAAACAAACGCGTTGGAATTTTTAATGGGAGGATTCCCCCCCGTGGGCGTGAATCTACGAGCCGGCCGTATCGGCTGGCGGAAAAGCCATTTCAGGTCCATTACAAAGGACCTGTCTTTCGCAAAACCAAAGAAGTATCCATCCCTTCGGATAAAACAAAAAATTCTTTTTTTACTATCATATATTTTGACTTTTTCGTCATAACGCATTATTCCACCACCCATCTCGGATCGTCAAGCTGAAAATTCATCTGGGTTTCGCCCACAGCATCTAGCCCCACCTCAGTCACTCCCCCTCACGATTCTATGAGCTGTGCAAGGCTACGATAGGAGCCGACGAGGGCCCCAGCAGGGGTACTGTCATCAGGGGGGGGGGGGTAGAGATAACAAAAAACTGACAGGACGAAATTGCCAAGGCAACAAAAATATTAATTTTTCGTTCCTTTTAATCAAGCAAGAAGGTCTAGATCTATTTTATAAGGAAATCGTATTTGTTGAGGTTCGTATAATACCACAGCTTTCAGTGTTTTATAATTAACTTCTAAATGATTAGGTTTCATTCTAACTATTCGGTTAGTTCGTAAATTTCGTCTTATGTTTGATTCGAAAAAAGCTAAAGAATTTTCTTGAATAGATATAAGATCACCGTTGGATACTTGAAACCCAGGAATATTGACCTTTTTATAATTGACACAAATATTTTGATGATTTATTAGTTGCCTCGCTTGAAACATGGTTGAACGAAAATTAAGACGAACCAGAATAACGTCCAATCTTTTTTCTATATTGAATAGCAAACTGTTTTTTTTATCCATATAAGTGCGTGTTTTAGCCCTTTGCAGCTTTCTTATTGGTAAATTTCCATAAAAAAGGGACAACTTTTTCATAGTTCGTAATTGTACGGAAAAGTCAGATTGTTTTTTATTTTTTTTGTTCTTTCTAAGCTCCGAAATAAGTAATTCTTGTTTCAGAGTAAGTTTTTTGGTCTGCCAAACATTTTCCAAAATTTGGCGACAAACTTTAAATCTTGATGCAAACATATGAAGTTTAATTCGTTTTTTTTAGCCATTGCGGATAACGGGAATCGAACCCATATACTCTGCTTGGAAGGCAGATAATTTACCTTTGATCTATATCCGCATTGAGAAAAAAAATAGAATTTTACCATCATGAATTATCGCCGATGATTCATGATCAACACCTGTTTGATTCGCGAAATGAGGGTATTTCAGGGTTATCGCGAAGCTCGTTGAACACAGTGACTAGGGATTGGAAGTTAGCTAAACGAGTAGCATATCTGTCTGGGCGAAAAAAAGATTTTTATTTCCTGCGGCATGCTTCTATCGCCTGTAGGGCGAAGCTTGAATGAAAAGGAGCAAGCCCGCAGAGTGAGCGAAGCACAGAGCATAGGGCTGTTATGCGAGAGACTTAGGGACAAATCTAGCTACTGGGAGAAAGTAGAGCTATTCTCACTGACTACCTTACTCTCGCCCTTCGATTGGCTACATCCCCCATGCTAATAGAGCCAATAAAGCTCCGGGCTGCTGACGCGTCTACGTTGTTTATTCCTGGGTAGAGGTCACACAAAATCTATAGATTTGATCCCCCTACGCCGATGACAGCAGCTCTTGCAGATTTTGAACGGTCATGTTTAGTGAATTACCTACGCGAAGCCCCGTAGAGCACAGAATAGCCCGCCGGGCTACTCCGACTCTGGCTTGAACGTTTCCGCCAAGACCTATCCCTCTCGTGCTCGTGCGCGGAAATCGTCAAGCCATTTCTAGCCTTCGGGCCCACTCGGGTCGCGTACTTTGTGCTTTGGCCCCTTCGAGTTCGGGCCGAGCCCCACGAACCTAGCCAAACGAAACAAAAATTTTCGTGTATTCTCCGAACTTTAATTCACATAATAATTGAATATTAGGTTTATTATTGTTTGCTTTAAGCTCAAGAGCTTATTACGAAAGGGATGGATGTCTGAGCGGTTGAAAGAGTCGGTCTTGAAAACCGAAGTATCGAGAATACCGGGGGTTCGAATCCCTCTCCATCCGTGGATATGCCAACGAATCAACTGCATTATCTTTAATGCGTTTTCCCGAAACCTATCGCCCCTTGAGCACTCGACCTATGAGGAGAGGGTCGAGGAGCCGCCTCTCCCTCTGGTGTTCGTGGTCAGAAATCGTCAAGCCATTTCTGATCGCCAGAGACCAAAAAGGGCGCAGAAACTTCAAGGTATCTGCCCGCAGGCACGCGATGCGGAGACAAACAAGAGGGAGAGGCCTTGGACTTTTTTGTCTGACCGACCCCCCCGGACTTTGTCTTGTCGGACACCACGGAACCGAAATACTGCCTGACAAGGGCGCGCGACTGTCTGACAGTTCCCCCAGGAGGCCTGTCGGGCAAAAAAACTGATTTACCCAAAATATTATCTTTTCCCGCGGTACAAAAACCGATTCAACCGATTTAAACTCGTACGGATAGAGGGACTCGAACCCCCATGAACATTGTGGTCACCAGAACCTAAACCTGGCATGTCTACCAATTCCATCATATCCGCCAACCCCTGAAGTTATGCAATCACTAGGCCTCGGATGAGAGGATAATATAGGAGATGAAAGCGTAGTTAAAAAAAAATATTTTAGCCACATAGTGCTCGACCCGATATGGTAGAGGGGTAGAAAAATCTATATTTTTTCTGCTACGCGCCTCCTTTCTCAGCCATTTATAAAAGCGTCGGACCTATGGGCCGAAAATGTCAAAAAAATAAATATTTCGTAGAGTACCTCTCCGGACCTGAAACTTTACAGTATCTGCCCGCAGGGCCGAGAACCTTTTTTTGTCTGACAAACCCGCGGCCGGAACCTATCATGATTCTTTTCGGGTAACGCTGTTTTCGTAGTAGGAGTGCCCGCCCCCAGCGGCCATCCACGAAGGTTTAGCTGCGCCCTAACGTTCAGCTAATGCAAGTTGGGTCACGAAGTTACGATCGTAGAAAAATCTTTATGATGCCATTACAAGTGCGTGCTTTGCTCAACTCAGTTATGCTCGTATGGCCAAACAGGGATGGGGAGAAGAGAATAATACATTTTTCCTTCTCTGAGCCGGGAAACACGCAAGCTTGGTCCACAAATTTTTCCCTTTTATATATATATATATATCGAATTTTCAACACCCGAGCCTGTTGGGCTTAGCACAATGGCTCGTAATGATCCCTCCGCTAAGTCATATTTGGACGCGTATACGAACTGCCGGAATTACTAAATCCAAAGTTTGGGTATAGCAGGACTCGAACCTGCAACCTTTAAGTTAAAAGCCTATTGCTCTACCAACTGAGCTATACACCCGGAGATTCTTGATTCTGACAATTTCAATTCCTTAATTGGACAACAAATTCGTGAAAAAAAATTCTGACCTAAAATGCGAGCCATGAACAGAACGTATAGCGATTCATCCACCGCGTAGGGATAAAGAAAACAATAGATATATTTTTTTCTTTTCGCATTTCGGAACTCGGGAACGGGAGAACTAGGATAAGCGAGAGAACGAAGTGGAGAGAGCCACCATCAGATATTTGGTCACAGCTATCTCTTGCCCGCTTTACCAATCAAAGTGGTCAAGAGATAGCTTAGAACTGGGTCCGAACGAGGGTCCGAAGACCAGAAATGGCTTGTAGATTTCCGCGCACTTCGCCGGCTGAGAGGGTTCTTCGTAATGCAGTTCTTTCTCAGCCATTTAGGCTCGTGCCCTGTCAGTTTCTTTCTCTTGTTATCAGTTTTTCCCTCTTGGCAGTTTTTGTCCTTCTTTACGTCTGACAGGCGGGGCTCTTTTTTTCAGTTTTTGGGGGAATGAAAAAAATAGATATATATTTTTTTTTAGTGCTGCGTGGACAATGACTATACGACGCAGGCTTCCCGCCTCTCGGTGGTCGCAGCGCTATGCGCTTTTCTCGTTTCCCCCCCCCCCCCCTATGACCTTCATTCGCTTCTCCCAAAAACAATATTGTAGCAAAGTTCGGAATCACCTTCAACACACCACCCAGCTGCCCAGCCGCCGCAGGTAGTTCGTGATGAATCTACTATTACGTAAATCTAGCGCGAAATGTGATATGCATCCTTGTAACGTCTTCCAGCCCAACGGTCATTACTTTGGTCTTATCGAATATGGGCTTAGTAGGACTCGAACCTACAATATCACCGTTATGAGCGGTGCGTTTGAACCAATTAAACTATAAGCCCTGGCTGGATTCGCTATGTTCACTGACATAGCAAATTAAGCCGCCCACTCGCGGCCTTCGGAAGCTATGTAGAGTAAGGGACCAAACGGAAAAGAGGTGCCCCGCTCCTCCTCCAATCGTCTGGTCGAGTGCGATGCACCTATCCTTCGGGTTTTCGCACTACCCGCCTCCTTTCGTCAAGGCAAAGGAGTCCGAAAAATCTACAAGCCATTTCCGGCCTTCGTCCGGAAATGGCTTGTAGATTCCCAAGGGGTTCGACAAGCCAAATTGAGTCTCCTTTGGACCCTGTAGGAGTAAGCAGAAAAATATATGGAAAAAAGATTTATTTCCTTTTACGTTTACCGCTCCCTAACCTCCCCGGGAGGTGAGCCAAAGCCTTTTAGGTGCTGCGAGCTGTAGCCTGGGGGATCTACTGTCTGACTAAGCGGATGCAAAGGTCAAATAAATACCCGTTGTTCCTTTTCTTTAGCTCTTTCACGCGCGTGCGGCGAGGGAAGGGCTCGAACGTACGAAACGTTCGAGCCCTGAGGTGCTCGTTTTAGGGAATCGGAAAGAAAAAGAGAATAAATATTTGCAGCACATTGATTAAAAGACGAATAATATTAGAAATGCCATCATTAAGGCAAACAAAGCAATAGCTTCAGTTAGAGCAAAACCTAGAATAGCATAACCAAATGATTGCTTAGCCAATGATGGATTTCGCGCAACAGAATGAATCAAAGAATACCGATAGGGTGCTTACCCCCCCGGTCAGAACCACACGTGCAAGTTTCCCCGCATGTGGCTCGTCCATGGCAATTTCTCCAGCTTCTGCAGCTTGGCCGTATAAGCGCTACTAGCCCTCCTTAGACCGGGGGGGGGACGCCCGCCGCCGACTACCCCCCTGCACCTCCCCGTAACTAAGTCATTGTAGGCATAGCGTGATCCGCTTGCTCGATTCGGCTATGGTTGCCCTAGCAAGAGCGCCGAGACCGGGATATTTCGGAAAGGTCCCAAGTGATACAGTTAAAGCTGCGAAAAAAAGTTTTAACTAGCCGAAATGGCTGATAAGGAAGGGTCCGCGGACTGGAAATGGCTCGTAGATTTCCATGCACGAGTGCTGGAAGAGGAAGAAGGGGAGGGGCGCGCGGACCAGAGAGAGAGGGTCGACCAGAGCGAGACACTCGACCGGCGGAGGTAGACAGATCTTTCATTGCCGGAGGAGTCGCGGGATAGAAGAGCCTATCGTTGTGGGTCGGTGCCCGCTCCATCCACGCCACTCCATCACGGGGTTCCTCGAATATAGTAGTCACCTGACTCCATAATATGGTTCTTCGAGTACAGTAACCTGACTGAACCTAGTAGCATGGAACTTTCCTGTCGTTTTTAAAGAGGTGGGGTAGTATAGTGACGCGACCTCCTTGCCTTTTTCTGTGATCCGCAGGTTCGGACCAAACTTGAGTAAAGCAGCCTTGGCTGACCGTAAGCCGTGTTTTCTGGCCAAAGTTAGCGCGCAGGACTTTTTATAGATGGACACAACTTTCCACAGGGAAGAGCGCTTGTTCACGAATGAATAGTAGTTAACAATGCCGCGTATCACCGATGAGAAGTGGGTAACAATGTGTTTGTCCTCTGAGGAAGCCAATCGTGGATTGGAGGTTGCCCGAGCTAAGCCCCTGGCGTTTTTTCTCGCGTATCCAAGTTCCAAGGCTTTAGTTATTAAGTCCTTTATGGGAGCTATTAGTTGTGGACGAGATCGGAGTCTTACTTGGTTGACATCGGATATCTCGTCAGTGCTTGAGATTTCCACACTTCGGGTGCCGTAATATATTACTAATGCACCCAAGTATTTGGCCATCCCGGACTTTGCGTGTAAAATTCTATGTTCGTTTATGTCCAACTCCAGTTCTTCCTGCAGGAAGTTTTGCACGGCTTTTATAATATCTAGGGCATCTCGTTTGGTGCCTATAACACCCAAAATTATGTTATCCGCGTACCGTAGGTACTTAAGTCTTTCTAATCCTTCTTTCTCAGCCATTTCTGTCTTTCGGCCCAAAGGGCAGGAAACTTTAGGGTTTCGGAAAAAGAAGAAATTTCCAAAAAAATATTTTTTTTTTACGAAAATATATTTTTTTTGTTGCTTCCGGTTCATCCACTCTAGGTGTTTGATGTTTTCGATGGCCTGCCCCAATTCTGTATGGTACTTGAAGAAGGCTTTGTCTTTTGAATGGATATCAAGCCTTTTCCTACTATATTCTGCCGACGCGAGGCGCATATTCGCTACATTGTATTTGGGTATGAGTATGTCTTCGACGTAGCAATCCAACTTATGTAGGAAGATATTGGCACAAAGCGGGGATATTATAGAGCCCTGCGGAACGCCCTCTGTGTTGTATCGCGTTCGATCCGTAAGGTTATATACATCTATGTATCCTGCGTTAAGTAGCTTTCGCATAAGATCTTGTAGTGCTTTAGATCGCAGTACTGATTCCATCTCCCTAATAAGCAGGTCGTGATGAATCTTGTCAAAGTCTTTCTTAATATCGATTTGTACAAGCCAAGTGGGTGCCGTCCACGAGTAACGGAGGGCTCGCAGGGCTTCGTGACAGCTTCTACCAGGGCGGAACCCGTGGCTTGAGTCTCTGAAAAGCGACTCAAAGTGCGGTTCCACGAGTCCTTTTGAAGTGGATTGCACAACTTTGTCAACCGTCGAAGCAATAGAAAGGGGCCTACTGCCGCCATCTGGTTTAGGAATCATTATCCGTTTGGCGGGTTTCGGGGCATATGCCTGCCTTCTCAACTCTTTGGATAGTTTTTCAAGGGCCTTGTCGGTCATGTCCGCTTTAGTTCTACCGTCGATTCCCGGGGCTACCTTTCCTTTTAGCCTTTCATAGCCAGCCCTAAGGTTGTCTATATTGTAAATGTCTTCATAGAAGACGCGACCGAGTGCGGTAGGCGTCACTGGTCTAGACTCACCTCTATTGGCCTTGGTTTTAGTAGTTGCTTCCGCCGGTTCCGCTACACTCCCAGAAAATAATATTTCAGCTTTTCTCAGTCTTCGATTTCCCGCCCTCTCCTGTTGGTCGACCCTCCCCTTTTGTCTTCGCACCACGTGCCCGCGGGCTGTTTGACAGAAAAAACTTTTTTCCGCGCCTTGTGGCACATTACCATCTACAGTCCTTCCCTCAGAGTCTTTCACATTACGGGCATCGTCGTATACGCAACTTGGTTTGCCCAGTGTATCCCTCGGAGTACTTATGACTGATCTGTCACCCATAACATTTTTGGATATACCTTGGTCCTCTGGGGTTTGGCACCTAGGTGCTAACCTTTTTGGGGTCCATTGGGGTGATCCCTTGCTTTCACGTTTGGTTGTTTGCTCGTCGTTTAGGTTAGTGAGCGACTTTTCCTGCTTCCTGCAGTTTCCCCCGTGGGGTTGTTTGCACAAAGGGTTTAGTTGGCCCTTAGTGCCTTCCTCCGGGCCTCCTTCGTTGGAGGGAGTAACGCTTGACTCTGAAGCACTCGTGAACACCGTGCGACGAAATTCGACTGAAACCCATGCTATGGTTCCCTGCGGTCTGTTCCCGCTACAGGTTAGGGCTAAGGCCGTGCGATAATCTGTTAACCTTCGCTGATCCAAACGCGCTATGGCGAGGCGCACACTAAAAACGTTTCCAATACCTACAGCAGCTCCCGCTAAAGCAATGGTCGCTGCTCCTGCTCCAATTAATTTTGCACCTTCTAGCATAACCGTTTACTTTTGTTTCTATCAAAACAATGACCATTCATGGCTGATCCATCAAAATGCAGCCAAACTAACAACAACCCGATATACTAAAATCAACCCTAACCCTTATGGCCCGGAGGGAGGGGGGGGCAGCGGGTTAACAGGAGAGACATGATATGTATAATACCATACATAAGCGATAACCTTTGGCCCCGGACCATGCCTGAGGCATCAAATACTCAAGATTTCTATAGATTGGGAAGAGCATGGGTGGAGATAATGAATTCTTTCCTACCGGATAGTAGTATTTGGTAGGCTCTATGCGCTTCATTCGTAGCTTAGCACCAACCATGGCTCGTCGTAATGAAGGACCACCTTACTGGCTAGCATATCCTTGAATTCGTAAATATAAACAGTGAAGGCTGATGCACTCTGTTGTCACACAGACTTAATAAAAAAGTCGGAAGCTCCCAAAGCAAAGTGAATTTGAACTTTTTATCTAGACTTGAAGGCCGCCGCCCGGAGTGCCCGCATACTCTTTGAATTCGAAAAGATATGCCGTGACTGAAGACCTGATCAATTCAAGAGCTAGAAATCCGACCTCGCCGCCGGTCAACCCTTCCAAATCACGGGAATAAATGACGTGATCGAAACGATAACCACGTAAGTAAGCCCGAGCGAACGATCGGTCTTGCTATACTTATAAGAAGGAGTTATACGTAGCATGAGTCGGGCTATTTGACTGGCTATACCCTGTTGTAAATCCTTAGTATTCGCAATGGAAAACCACAGGGCGTACTTGTTCCGTGATGTTGTGAAAATCGATCTTTCCGCGTGGAATAAGGTGCGGCGGAGATTACGTAAAGGGTTTGGATCGAGCACTACATGCCTTCACTCAATCTACACGCCCTCTCCCTAAGGTCTCCGGATGGATCCCCTCGGGGCCTTATACCGCTCCTCCCTGACTACGTACCCATGGGGAGGAAGCTGAATGGCACGAAACTATAGGGAGAGGTGCTACGCAGTTTCCTTTTCATTTTTCACGTAATATCAAAATAATTTTATTGAACATATATTGCATTTGATAATAGTCGATACAATAAAAACTATGGAATCCCCGGCCGGGATTCCGAATCGACAACGGCTTCGATAAAACGAAGTAGGTAGCAACGGCCATCACATATGACAAAATTTAGCTCCTTTCACAAGGTTGAACTAAGTTAAAGGGGAGAGATGGCTATCAAATACCAATCGGTAGTTGAATACGTTGCCGTATTCTTCTCGGGGTGGTATTAAAAAATGATGTTATAAAAAAAGTACGTTGGTACGATTGAGTCATATTAATGGTTGTGACAAAGCGTTTTTGGCTGACGCCAATCCTGTTGTTTCTCATATTCCTTTTTATTCCGGTTCGAAAAGTATAAGAAATGGCTAAGTAACATAAAGGTAATGTATTGGATTGCAAATCCTATAAAGATGGTTCGAATCCGTCCTTAGCCTACTTTACGATTCTATTGTTCCTGTAAATAACCCATTACCTAGTACAAAGATCCCGACTAACTAACCTTTAAGCTTATCCACCGTATGCGACCAACGTAGACGGCGGGAACAACAACCGGCCAGCGGCGAAAAAATATATATATTTTTTTTCAGTAAGAAATAGAAAAATATGGGTAATGAAGGATATGACGGAATAAGCCCTGCCGTGATGGTTTAGACGGGGGATAGGGGGAAGGGGGGTTGCCCCCCTATCCCCCGGCTGAAGCTAGGAACAGTGTACCCGAAAGGTAAATGGGGAATAGGAAAAGGAAGATTTAGTATTATTATTTATCCGAACATAACGGATAAGGAGCGGGGAATAGATACATAGAAGTAGGTCTTTCTCACGGATGGCGCGTTGGACGGCAGCCGGGGAGGGGGGGGGGGGAACTGAGAACAATGGGATACAACCCTCTCTTTGTGAATTTCTCATTTAAATCCGGTGATTTGGATAGAAATGGGGAATTACAACGGAAAATATGTATATGATTTGATCATATACATATATGAATGATCCGAATTAAGTAAGAATCGAGTCGATGGATAGACATCAACATTATTATTATTACTATCCAGTGGAATCAATAATCCAACAAATAAGGTCATTATCTGGGTGATGGAGAAATCAACACGAGGACGGGGTTAATTATGATGATCAAGGATATTGAAAAGATATATCTGCTGTGCTGTATACATATATATGAATTTGAATCCTCGTCTTGATAATCATAATCCCGATGATCATAATTCAATTATGATCATCGGGATCATTCTTCTCCAATTTCTATGATCATTACTATTTCCAATGATAAATACATCATTGGGAATAATAATGATATGGGCGTTATTATCCTTTTCTTTATCATTCCGATGCTCATTACTAAACCCAATTGTAGATGCATAATTTCCGGTAATTATGATAAGAACCTGACCCTTTTTCCTCTCCCTCTCACGATTTTTGTGATGAGAAAAGGTTCAAAAATTATGTCAATTTCTGCTGGTATATTCGGTTCCCAGAGGTGGTGGGGGAGAAGGATCAGCAGGAAAATGGGTTCACCTCTTGCGGCACTAAGGTACACGAGAAATGGTACATTTCTGCGGTAAATCGTTTACCCGTCGTTGGCTCCTCTCTCTGCCATTTATTATTGCAAAAATGTACCATTTGATCGCTAAAATGTACGATTGAGCTAAACGTGATCGTTCGAATTGGTCACTTCTTCCCAAAAAGCAAACACAAAGTACCAACCACCTCATCCTTTTTTAGTTATGCTCCGGGTCGACGCCGACCTCGGGGCCAGGAAGCCGCCCGAGCCTACGAATAAATACACGGAAGTGAATCCGGCTCCCATACTTCCTCCCTAACACCCGGATACCTCCCTACTTTGGGAATCGGGTGTGACGTAGGAATGGAATTGAATGAACTCCCACGAATTTCCCGCCTTCCTGCTCTCCCCGACATACAGCGGAATTATCGAACTATAAAGCAGCTCCTGACCAAATTTATCTTTTCTGTCCAGGTCGGGAAACTTGATCGAGGCCTCAGAGAGATCGGTCTCGGTTCCCCGGTATTTTCATTGAACTACTGGTAAGGGGTTGGAAATCTCCAATTTTATGACTGACCAAATCCGGGGCTGATCGCATACTTCGGTTTTTCGAACTTACATGCCCTTCAATGAATGGCTCCTGAAAAAGCTCAGGGACAAGCGGTAAATCCTTCATCCATCGGGGTAGACGAAGTTCATTCCCGGCACATATATGAAAGTCCGCACGGTCGCCGCCCCAGCAGACGCCTTCGTACCCAGCATATGAGCGTTAATGTCTGAGGACTGGCTCATTAAAGGCTATTTCTGGGAAGCGTTTCGTAAACAACCTCATATACCGGAAGTGAGGGAATAAAGCATCCGAGGTTCGACGAACGTTCGTTACAGGGGTAGGAGTGAACGGCGTTCGAGATTGATTACTTATACGGGGCTTCGATGGTGTGTGGAGCCCCGCCGCCGCGATCCCCGGGCCATTCGCCCGAGCGGGCGGCGGCCCCCAGCGCTACATCCGATAACGGGGGGCCGCCGTCCCACCCGACCCTTATTGTGTTTAGAAGTGGATTCGAACCACTGACACAAGGATTTTCAGTCCTTTGCTCTAACCACCTGAGCTATCTAAACGAAAGGAAAAAAGGAACTATGTGCAATTCTAATTTGTTGGTTATTCAAAAATTACTGAGTACAAACGCATATCTGGGCCATCGGATACCAACTCCTGATTTTCAAGGATATTTATATGGATTTAGAAATGAGATGGCTATTATTGATTTGGAAAAAACACTTATTTGTTTACGAAGGGCTTGTAATTTGATTGGATCTATCATTGGTGCAAAAGGCCATTTATTATTGGTAAATACCAATCCGGAATATAATAGAATAATTCAACAAATGGCAAAGAGAACCAATCAGAGCTATATCAATCATAAATGGATTGGGGGGTTTTTGACCAATTGGAAACATATGAGAAGAGTACAAAAACACTTTCAAGATTTCTCCGCACATCCCAATTTGAAAGACGCTTCTACATTTTCGCCTTTCGATTATTTTCCACGTTTCAGAAAGATGCAAAAATGTTTTGAAGGAATCGTGACACACAATATTCCGGATTGTTTAGTAATAATAAATGCAAATCAAAATTCCATCGCTATACTTGAAGCTAATCAATTACAAATACCTATTGTAGCTTTGGTGGATTCTAATATTCCAAACAGATTACATAAATTAATAACTTATCCCGTTCCAGTGAATGATGATTCTATAAAGTTTGTATATTTATTCTGTAATTTGATTGCGAAAACAGTCATTCTTGCGAAGAGATCGCAGAGGCCAAGGGTTAAAGTAAAAAGGCTTTGAAAGAATCAAACGCTGTTACTCTGTCCTGCTCGATTAGCAAATCGATAAAAACGTGTCTCTGCCGTGCCTCGGCCAGCGTCGTCAAGGTAAGCCCGGCCAATCCCGTAGATTGGCAAAGACTCCGCCCCCATAGGGGGTGTTGCAGTCCTACGGGCCGAAGGTTCGGGTCGAGCACTACGTGCCTCTCGCTTTGGTGGAGAGCTAAAGCCCAGAATATTACGATGTAAAAAAATATATATTTGGATCCAAAAACTAAAAAAAAAGAACTTCTCTCGATGGCGCTACGTGCCTTGAAAATCTTTATGAAACTGTTTTATCAACATATTCTACTCAATTCATCTATACTAATAACAACTTTTTCTCTATCTCTGTTGTATATCGTAGCCATGCCTTCAATGATAGGCTTTTCCAAAGATTTCTTAGCTCATTTTCATTTAGGTTTAATGCGGATTTGTTTGTTGTTTGCCTTTCTTCCTGAACGTTTTTTTCAAAATGATTTTGAAGACGGTACACTCGAATTGTATTATTTAAGCGGTTATTGTTTGCAAAAAATCCTACTTTCTAAATTGTATGGTCACTGGGTTCTTCAAATAAGTGGTGTTTTCAGTAGTTTTCCCGTGTTACAACTTCCGTACCAATTTGATCAATCCAAAATGAATTGGTTCACCATTATTATAGGAAGCCAGATATTTACTCTTATGTGTGGTATTCATTCCTGTTTGGCTCTCGGAATCACATCCAATGGTTGGAACAGCTTGCAAAATCTAACAACCTTACCCACTTTATTGCCCTTAATCGTTTTTTGTACTTCTATCGAAACAGAATGGTTCCATGTTATTTCATTAATGGGATATTTACTTTTGTTTCTATTTCTTTATCCCATTCTAGTCTCAATCACTTTTCGAACTTTACTAGCAAAATGATTTCAAATTATTTTCACCAATTTTTCCTCTGGTCGAGTGTCTCGCTTTGGTCTACCCTAAACATAAAAAGTGGAGGTGTGCACGCTGCCGTAAAAGATACCTCGGCATATATGCCGCCAATGGTTAACTTTTCGATTAACCGCCGAGAGGCCCTTCCAAAAGGCTGAAAGGGGCAGGGGGGTTGAAAGATAGCCTCGAAATTTTAAGATGTTGTGCTGCTCAAGGGTGGTGCAAAAATTCGAGAGAAGAAGCTATCGAAATCTTACCTACCCCACCGTCAGATCGTTACAACAGTGTACCAAAGTACTTGACGGTCCGGAAGACGGTAAAATCCGCTTGGTCTGTATCTCCGCCCCGCGGCAATGGAGGACTTGGTGGATTTGTCCAATAGTCCAGTAATCGTGTTTAGTCTTCGCAACTATCTCCTTTGGCGTGGTCATGCACCTCAAGTAAGCGAATTCGCCGCGGTGTTGATGAAGCTCACCGTAATTCCAGTCTTTGGACCATAGCTTGAGAGCGACTTTCTCTTTTTTCCCAAAGGCCCAGTCGACTCCGGCGGCCCGTTCACTGGCGGAACTTGTTTCCCCTATGGCGGATAGGTTTATGGTGACAACAGAAAAAGGTTGTGTTTCCGAAAAGCCTGTGAATATGTGGGTCACCGGGTCGGGTTAGACTACGTTCGAGTACGAACCGTCTTTCGAATAGAAAAAGGTCCAAATCAACACCACCTTTTATCTTGGACGTGTGAATATTAGAAAAGAAATCCTTGTATAGTGTATGCAAGTACAGGTGAGGAAAAGTAATTATATTTTCCGTTATATGAACGTGTTTCGGGGAATTAATTGAAATGCACTTTACAATCATATTGGTTGAAACCATTGATTTCATTCGATAATCATATAATAAAATCTCATATGAAGAAGGTATTGCAAAAACCGATGTCCGTCGACGCGGTCGACCTAAGAAGTAAATAAATTCCTTTGGTCGAGTGTCTCACTTTGGTCGACCCTTGAATAAAGTGAGAAGAAAAACAGCCTTTTCTATTCCACGAAAAAGAAAAAATCATCTTTTTTGAATCGACAAAGCGGTCCGCGTAAGTTTCACTTTATAAAAAGTAAAATACTTATCTTTTTTTTTATTTCTGTGAAACAAGCGTTTCAGTAAAAGCGCAAAGGGCTTTACGAACTTTGGCTTGTAGAACCGAGGTACCGGGGCTTAAACGGCTGGAACGTCGCGCAGCGCAGGTTTGCTTTAGCTTTCCCGCTTCGCGTTTTTGTTTGACAAAAGCTAGAAAATTACTATGTATGTCCCGTTATTACGTCCTTTTCTTTTTATGTGCTGCTCTTTCCGCTACGCGCAAATTCTCATTGGATTTTGCTGGTTTCTAACAGCGATAGCTATTTATTTAAGTATTTGGGTAGCACCATCCGATTTTCAACAGGGTGAAAATTATCGCATTATTTATGTGCATGTTCCCGCAGCTTGGATGAGTTTACCTATTTATATTGCAATGGCTATTAGCAGTGTGTTATTCTTATTAACAAAACATCCCCTTTTTCAGTTATTTTCCAAAACCGGTGCCAAAATAGGTGCTTCGTTTACGTTGTTCACCCTAGTCACCGGGGGGTTTTGGGGAAAACCTATGTGGGGGACCTTTTGGGTATGGGATGCTCGTTTAACCTCGGTATTAATCTTGTTTTTTATTTACCCGGGTGCACTGCGTTTTCAAGAGTTTTCTGCGGATGTTGCTTCTATTTCTATATGTATAGGGCCGATCAATATACCAATAATTAAGTTTTCTGTCAACTGGTGGAATACGTTGCATCAACCTTCAAGCATTAGCCAATTTGGTACTGCAATACATATCTCTATGCTCATTCCAATCTTTTTAATCTTTGTTAGCTTTTTTTTTTTAACCGGGATTTTGTTTATTTTAGAAACACGTCAAATAATTCCATCTTTTTATTTCCAGCGAAAAAGCCAATGACTTTCCTGGAGCCTTGTCAAGAATTTTTCTTTCGTCAGTCTCTTCTTCTCTCTCTACGTTGGACAGTACCTCCTGGTTCCGTCTGACAGTGCCCCCCGGGCTTTTTGTCATCAGGAGCCAAAAGCCTATGGGAAGGAAAACGCGCGCAAGGCACGTAGTGCGGTAGGCCCACAATTTGGTTGAAACATTTCAAGGGGGGCTATCCCCTATTGATTCGAGGGTTAAGGACCAGCAGGCCGTAGCAGCTCAAGGGTAAATTTCTTTCATTGAAAAACATCGCCAAAGAATTCTTTTTATTCGTTACATGAACCCCGTCAATGCTGGCCAAAGTAGGCCTTAGGTATAAAAAAAAATATATATTTTTTTTATACCCAAGGCCTCGTATTGATGGGTAAATACTGCCCATGATGTATGACGTCAATCATGAAGAAGACAAAATATATTTTTTTTATACCCAAGGCCTCGTATTGATGGGTAAATACTGCCCATGATGTATGACGTCAATCATGAAGAAGACAAAGTTTCCATGATCCGTGAAAAAGCAACTGATAGAGTAGAGCTGCTCGCCAATTCTTCTTGCTGATTCGTAGAAAAGGCGAGGCGCATATGGCTCTATGCTGGGCTCCCTATTCCCTCTATAGGGTTCATAGAAGCTATTCTGTGAGAGTTTCAAGAGGCTAGCTCGCGACGTGTGTAATCTTCCGTTATTGAGGTTGGGAGGACTCATAATCGGCATGCCAAATGCCGTAACGAACCCAGCTGTACGGCAAAAAAATATTTTTTTGTTGCCAATCATAAGCAAAGTTTATAATGTTATGTCACCGGAATTGGGCCATTATTTTTTAGTACTGAGTATTTCCGTTGCGTTAACTAACAAGCTGCGCCCCGTGGCTGTTTCACTCTATTTTTTTTTGTTCACTATGTCTTTCTTTGGTATTTTGTTCTGCTATATTCCTTCCGACTTTTCCAATTACAACGTATTCACCAACTCAAATGCTAATGCCCCTTTGTTTTATAAAATATCAGGAACCTGGTCTAATCATGAGGGTAGTCTGTTATTATGGTGTTGGATCCTAAGTTTTTACGGATTCCTTTTTTGTTACCCGGCCCGACCCAGCAATGTATCGGAACAAGCGAAGGGGAGAGAAGAAAAAAATCTTTATTTCTTGTTTTCGTCCGGAGGTCCCGACCAGCGGGCAATTTCGCTCATGGATGAACAGCAAATTTATAAAGGCATTGCTTTATTTTTCCCCATTTTTCTATTAGCAAGTTCCAATCCTTTCGTTCGAATTTCATTTGTTTGTACCAAATCACTTGCGGAATCAAATCCTGTTTTACAAGATCCTATATTAGCTATACATCCTCCTTGCATTTATGCGGGATACGTCGCAAGTGCTATTGGCTTTTGCTTATGTTTATCCGGAATAATAAACGGGCCGCGTTTGAATAATATATTTTTGTTTTTTGGTCGTTTTCCGGTAAAGCCGGGTAAGGACCCAACGCCGGAAATGGCTGGTAGATTTCCACACACGAGAACCGCTCCATGCGTGCCCTTTGGGTCATTGGCCGATGGAGAGCGGGCTAAAAGTGTTGTTCGTAAAACAAATACTATGTATTTTCATTTTGGTGGGACCCGCAGCGCGAATACGGTGGGGTGGAAACAAATTCAGATTTGGATCTTGACATGTTGGTGCTTTCTAACGGTAGGCATATTGCTAGGAAGTTGGTGGGCTTATCACGAATTAGGCTGGGGCGGCTGGTGGTTCTGGGATCCTGTAGAAAATGCTTCTTTCATGCCTTGGGTATTAGCTACCGCTTGTATTCATTCGGTCATTTTACCTAAATTGAATGATTGGACCCTGTTTCTCAATATGGTTACTTTTTTATGTCGTATTCTAGGAACTTTTTTCGTGCGTTCCGGATTGCTAGCTTCCGTTCATAGTTCTGCTACAGATTCGACACGAGGAATCTTTTTATGGTGTTTCTTCTCTATAATTACCATCATATCTTTTATTTCCTTTTTCGGAATGAAGCAGCAATCAGGTACCCAGCTAGTTGGTGCATTATCCGTTCCATCATCAAACCGAGATCCTACGGTCTCAAAACCTGTGAACCAGATCTTGTGGCATTCACGAAGCACTCTATTTGCGCACTCGTATCGATCCGATCGTTTAGCAAAGCTTATGGTGGAGGGCACAGAAGGTCGCGACGAAGTCATTGTATACGGAGCAAGTAGAAAGCCTAAATAGAAAAAGCTACCTCTTGTAAGTGACTTTAGCCCGATCCAGCGCAAAGCGCTTGATCGGGACAGAAGGAGCCAACTTCATTTCAATTAGATACACTCCTCTCTCGCTGGTCGAGACCTTCGGACCTAAAAAATCTTTTTTTCTGTACGCATTCGTCAGAACGAGGAGGGAACACGAGGGAATAGACCGTATTCTCTGGTCCGAGGGAGCGAAATAATCAAAACGAATAGAGCAGATGGTCCAACTACAGAATTTTTTCTTTTTTCTCATTTTTTTGGTTGTGCTTTGTGGCACAGCAGCACCCATACTATTTCAATGGTTGGTAAGTAGAGATGTTTCAACAGGTGCTCCTTTTTTTAATGGTACTATAATACCTATTTCTACATCTTTATTACTCGTTTCAGTTCTCATACATTCCAGGGGGTTCATACGCTCTCTGGACGAAGCAAAAAGGATAGTTTCGATAAGAGCAAGACCCCTTCTGTTACCCAACATAATCGAGAGCAGCTCACCTGAAAAAATCCAATATATTTCCTCTTTTCTGGATGAAAAAGCCTTGTCAATTTTTTCCTTTTTTCGTCAATTTTTTCTCCCCCTTCTCGTCAGACAGTCTCCGGCGGCCCTTGTCGGACAGTATTTTGGTTTTGTGATGTCCGACAAAACAAAGTCCGGGACCCTGGCTGACAGTGTCCGGGCCCTGCGGCGGGCCTTGTTGTTGTTTCTCTATTTTACTATTATCAAATTCATGGGGGACTTTTCATATTTAGAATCTTTCTGCGGTGTCCTTTGTTTCTTCCTCTTCCGCACGTTCTTTCTATTGTCTCATCATAGGCGCGATAGGTTAGCGAGGCACAAATTTCCTTTCTTTGTTTTTCACAGGCAGAGAAGACGCGAGCTTATTATATCGTCACTGAGAAGAAATAACTTGAATTGGAGTAGATGTTTTCTTGTTTGCGCCTTACCGAGCAGACCGATGACTGTTGGTCACGACTTTCGAAAAGCTCCCGTTAATATGAAGCTTTCACATGGAGGAGTTTGTATCTTTATTATGGGTGTAATTCTGCCCAACGCGAAAAAGATACAATCTACAGGGAAAACACCTTTGGGTTACGAACTACATATAGGTAAGGTTCGTAGCACTTTGCGAGGTATTGATCAATTACATGGGCCCACTTTTCACTCCATTTGTGGTAATTTAATCATTTATCAACCGTCCCTGACAAACCCATCAATGTTTGAGCATGGCGAATCACGTCCTGCCCTGTTGCAATCCCGGCCTACCGAAGGTGCGAAGCTCTCGACCCACGGTAGAGGCTTTAGCTCTCCACCAACGGGAGGAGGAAACTTCTTTGGTCCGCCGAAGGGCGGAAGGCCAGAAATGGCTGGTGGCTTTCCGCACACTTCTTTACGAAAGAAGGGCTTTACAGTTCTAGAACAGCATAGTTTTTCACATTGGTTGACTATGTTCCCAGAGAAAAGATTCTATTTTTCGAATCAAGAAACGAGCACTACCAAAGTGGCTATACATACCAATCTATTTACGGATCTCTATGCTTTGATCGGAACTGGAAGTTTTGAAACGGGCTGGTATACGACAGTAATTAAGCTCCCTTTTATTTTCCGTATTTGGATAGGGTTCGCTATGGCTTCGTTGGGAGGCTCGCTCAGTCTTTTCCGTAAGCTCACCTTTTACAGATTGGATTGGAATTAAAAATTTCTTGTGGTTATTTTTGTTTCTCAATACTGTGGATTTGGCTGTGTTGAAAAAAAAAATGTATCTGAATAGATGAATCTACGAATAACCTGGTATTGCGAGAACGATTTTATTATAGATTTTGTTTTACCTAAGACCCCGGTATATATATCTACCACATGCGTAGAAGGAGCCTGCTGCTCGGAAGATAATTACAGATACAGCGGATATTTCCATTTATGTGGGTCGCGCAAACAAAGATCCTGTATCCCATATCATATCCTTGGGACATAGGGACATAGGTCGCCGGTGCGGAATCATGCCCGTTTTTCGAGAATTCTGTGCACTAAATTTCGCTGTAGAATTTTGATATCGATGAGGTGTCCAATCCTATATAGAGGGAGCAGCATTAGATAGATTTATTACTCTCCCGACATAAACCAGATGGCGGCGGGTTCTACACTCGGTTATGATAATTCCGAGGAGACCACCTCGTATGAGATGAGAGACGCTAAGAAAGGACGCAAGCTCTTTTCTGGAGTGATAGCAAAAAGGCGAAATAAAAAAAATTTTCTTGGTCCGAGCGCCAGCCTGGCCTTATGCCCCATCGGCCTTCAACCAAGCAAAAATCTTTCTTTCTGCTTTCGTCAAACGGGGCGGCCTGGAGTAAAAGGATTCGAACCTTTGTTTCTCGGCATCAAAGGCCGATGCCTTACCACTTGGCTATACTCCAAAAAGCCCATAAATCAACCTTACACAAGAATAAAATCACTCCACGTAGCGCCACTGGCACATTAGGGAACGGCTGATCACTTCGCGCTCTGCATTTTCTTATTTCGGACGAAGTCCAAACATACCCTTTTTTGTCAGACAAAAAAGTTGTTCCGGAGGCTAGCAAAAAAGGTTTTCAGTTACTAATTTCTTTTATTGTACGGAAAATCACTATAATTTATAATCAATCATATGTATATACTAAAAGCAGCTAGAGCTACATCGGTATTTAAACAACTCTCGCAGGCTCATGCTTTACCCGTCTCATGGTTAATTTTTCGTTCGAGGGCCCCATCCAGTAGTTCCTTACTACTTATATGATCTTTCCCCTGGGATTTGTCCGCACTCCGTACTTCGGTTTAGAAAACAGGCAAAGTTAGTTTGCTTGAGAAGCTTTCTACGCACTTTTCTCTCGAGTGGTGGGCGACCCTATTAAGCACAGATGTTGCGTATAATGTTGAGTTATAATTCTCCAGAGCTAACACTCGATCGTGCTTTACAGAATTTTTGGTAAGTAGAAAAATACGGGAAAAGACGCTCGCATAAGTCCATCATGACTTCGATATTTGTTTCGATCGATATAAGAAATAAGCTGCACCCGGCGGGTAGTCTGGTTATCTCTTCCCACGCCGCTAGTTCATAACTGAATGATTCTATCGGAGATGAATGACCCGAGAGAAAGACCCTGTACGACGGTAGGTCTACCTCGCTCACCGATGAGCCGGGCTACTGCTCCACGACCCGTACGGGATAGTGGCCGCCCATCACACAGCTCCCTAACCTGACTTTCTTCGGAGCTTCTTCGTCGAATCCGGAAAGGCATACCTTGGAAGATTGCCTGATAGACTGCGTCAGAGTTGAACTTGCCAAACGGGGAGCGGTTAGTAAGTACATAGGCCCTTCCCCACTTATCACGCGCTTCTCTATTGCTAGGTCCCTTTCAGTTAGGCGGGGTCCCCCACTTCGTACGGTAAATGCATCCATAGCCACTACGTGTGCGTCTCTGGCTTTATTTAGAGGGTCTCACCGTTCTTTACCCGTGCGGCTTGTCTAATCCAGTGGACGCCCTGTAAAAAGAAGATGTCGTTCAGTCCCCCCTTTTCCCAGTGATATGAGCCACTACATTAGGTCTATCTCTTCCATGATAAGGTTAGGGGGCCGCCTCGTCGCGCACCATCCTCGAAAGGCGTATAGTGAACAGCGTACGTTCGCGCGCGCCGCAAAACGAAGGAGGTTCAACGGCCCGGGGTTAGCCATTCGGTGGAGTGCCGGAACTCCGATTCGCCAGTACGGATCCCCATCTTCAAACACAGGAGCCGGCTCGCCTCCTGCTATTCGGTCATCCTTTTCGGGATGAGCGAAATCCCGGAGCTTTTTCCATATGATAAGGTCTCCGTTGCCGAACCCGGCTAAGTGAAATGCCCTAGTACATCCTGAACTTGTACTTTTATCGCGCAGGCAGGACCGGTCGCCCCGGTCAGTGCTAAACCAGGAGGCTCGTACCCCCTTCGCGGAGATAATAATCCTCGCAGCTTATAATATGATTTCTGAATCGAGCGCGCCTCGCGTTATGACTCCACGTAGATTATTCCTTCGCCAATCAAGCAGCATGACTGCTTGATCGCTTCCCCCCTCTGTGCAGTTTCATTCCTTCGCAACTCAAGCACACGATATTAAAATGTTTTGTCTCCTCTGTCGTCAACCATCGTAGATCGTTGATCGAATTGTTATCGGCTGTCGACACCTCATTTTTATATTTGGGCTATTCATTACGAATAAGGATGATTGGAACGTTTTTATCTTTGAGAAAAAACTGACCTATATTTTTGCTTCAGGCTCGTACCTCTGCCCATCCAATATCACATTCATAAGGTAAGCACCTCCTGTCCACTTTGTTCATCAGTGACCCAAAGGCCATACCTGTTGTGCGCGTTGTAATAGTCGTTTCGAAAAAAAAATTTAAATGGCCTTATGCAACGAAAATTTCTACGAAAAAAAGCCCTCTCCCTAAGGTCGAGTGCCCTTCGGCGGGCCCAAGAGATCGAAAAACAATATCCATATATTCTTTTATTTCATTGTAGTGGCTTGACAAGCCGACAATGGCGACAAATCAAGAATATATTGTGTACCATTAAAGGTAAAACTTTATTTAAACCGAAAGAGAAAGGAAAAATAAAAAATATTCTGTCAAACAATCGGGGCCATTGGATCGCACAGCTTGCTTCTAGCGCAGGTCCTACTTGCATCTTGTACTTGACTAAAAAAGCACCAAACAATACATGGGCACAATTGCTGCTACCCCCAGCCTCCTACAGCCAAAATTTAGTTTTATTATATGGACAAGACGGAGGAGCCACTGTTTTCAATCATATGGATATGGAAGAAGCGACTGGTTTGGAAACAACATCGGTATTTCAACAACTTCTTGGTCTCATGTTGTTACCCGGCGCATGTTTTTTGTTTCTGGTTGAACAAGCCAACGGACAGAAGTGATCCATTAACAAACATGGTTGATGATTTTCGAGCGCAATGTTTAAATGTTTAACGTCACACCCATTTGACGCTCTATTCGTTATATGAAAGAGAGATGAGGATCTAATAGGGCTACTTGGTCGACGGGGAATAACCAAGTAACGGGGCCTCACTTTGACAATCGGGCCCGTAGGCTTGATTGGCAGAGCTTGGTCGCTTAGTTCATGACGAAAAGCTTTCTGGGTACATGAAACACCAGGTCCTGGAAGATCTCTTCCTTCTTTCTCAGCAATTTCGGCGAAGTTAATCGTAGAGCCAGCCCAAGAACCCGCAGAGCCAAAGAAGCACCTAGTGCCTGTAAAGGCAAAGAAGTATCCTTCCCCGAATTAGCTGGTGAGGTAGCGCTTAGTTAGGCAGGGCTCAAGTCCTAGCCTGGGATAACAATGGGCAAATTTTTCGGTGGCTGAGACGATACATAGTTGTACAAGGTACTATCCGTGTCTTACCATGAGCCGCTTCGGGCGGCGGTTGAATTTATAAAATTTATATAAATGGATTCACTACAGCATAATTGGGCCACTTCTCAGTGCCTTGTATCATTAATCTAGTCTTTATGGTAGCCTGGCGCTACGCGAACGAAGAAAAATATTTTTTTCGCTCTGCATGTTTCTAGCACTCCATCGGCAGGGCCCCAAGGGGACTTCGTTTTGTCGGACACCACAATATTGAAATACTGTCCGACAAAACAAAGGGCTAAAGCCTTTCAGTCCGAAAGGCGGCGACCCGATCGCAGCCTCTAAGCTCTCTGCCTTTTCTTGACAAGCAATCCTCCGCAATTTCACGAAAAACTTTAGAGTATGGTCCACGAAAAAAAATATATTTTTTTGCGCAAATATATCTTTTTTTTGCATAAATATTCAAGCTAACGGATGAGAGCCGCAGGCAAAATGAAATATATATTTTGTGACAAAATATTTAATTCTTTCGGCGAATAACGGGATTCGAACCCGTGTTTTCAGAGCCACAATCTGCAACTTTAACCCCTGAGTTATATCCGCCCCTATTTATGAATGAGATACTCGCTATCGGATTCGAACCGATATTCCATTAGAAACAGATTTTGAGTCTGCCGTGTTTGCCGTTCCACCAAGCGAGTCTTGGCTTTTATTAGGAATAGATGTAGAAT